CTCTACTCTCTTCATATTCCAAAATAAAAATATCAAAACCAATCACTAATCCAAAACCAAAAAAGTCGGAGGACTCTTCTGACCAAACAAAAATATGTAATTGTCAACAAAGTTGTTTCTTTTTTTTTTTTATCCAAAAATCCAAAAAGGGTTTTCTTCCTTTAATACACAATACATAGGTCGTCGATTCATCATTGGATAAAAGGGGGTTTAATCCCAATTTTTGTAATAAGCGGTTCAAATCATTTTATCCATATGAGTGTTCTTATATAGATAAATTATTCATTTTGAAAGCATCTCTATATTAATATTCATATTGTGGTAGAAAGAGTACCATGCTGCGTCTGGACTTCAAATGATTTAGCTTTAACCATAGTTAATGGTCCCACATTTTTGGTTGATAGAGAATCAAAGCGGATTTACCAACGAATAACGAAATGCTATGGTTCTTGCATATGATTTCTTTATTCAGAAGTCATTCGTGAGATAATGTACCTACTTTTCCCAGTTATAACATAAAAAGTACAGCTGGTTGGATCCAGCCTATTCTTGAAATAAACAACTCGCACACACTCCCTTTCCAAAAAAAACCAATACCCCAAGCACTACACTTAGATTTATTAGATTTGTTGCTAAAATATCGGTATTAAACCCGAAACTCCCGGCGGATGGCCAGTGGCCTAAAGAAACGAAAGAATCGGTTACATTTTTCATATGATCTCCTCTTATAGATAGACTAAAAAAAAAGAACAGAGTTCTTTTTGTATCGCCCTGCCCCCCCTTTGATATATTTGATATATATATATTTTACTATTTATAAATCGAGCCAAAAAAGATTCGATTTAGAAATGGTGAATTACCCCCTTCTTTATTTATTTTTTATTTATTTATTTAAACCCTTCCTAAAAAATATAAAAGGGGGTTCCTTAGACTACGAACGGAAAGGATGAAAGCGAGTGAGTATGCTAATTCCTCATCTACAAATCAGCCCTTCCCGTGGGTTATTGCTTTTTCGAATTTATAAGATTAAACAAAAGGATTCGCAAATAAAAGTGCTAATGCTACAACCAGGCCATAAATTGTTAAAGCTTCCATAAAAGCTAGACTAAGCAATAAAGTACCTCGTATTTTTCCCTCCGCCTCAGGCTGTCTCGCGATACCTTCTACAGCTTGGCCCGCAGCAGTACCTTGACCAACTCCAGGTCCAATAGAAGCAAGCCCTACAGCCAATCCAGCAGCAATAACGGAAGCGGCAGAAATCAGTGGATTCATGATAAGTTCCTCATACAAAAAAAAAACGGTTAATGATACAGTCAGCCGATGAATTCTAACTTAATATTACATCGCTACAATTCATCCAGTCGAAGTCACTACAAACTTCAAATTGAAGTAATAATCTTATTCAAGGATCAAAACTACTTTACTTCGATATCTCTTTTTTAGTTCCTATCGACAAAATCTTTGCGAATCTGTACGACTTTCGTCCGTCCGTTTCTTTGTTCCGAACCATTCTTTGAATTCTTCGATTTTTTTTCTTGATTTCATCTGTTTATTCATTGAACTCCCAGTCCCAGAGGATACGGAAAGACTTCTATTGGAATAGCCATCAAATTTCTAGTAGTAGGGCAAATTGAATATCTCTTTAGTTCATATATAACTAGTCAATATTTAATATCAATCACCTATACACGTCTTTCTTCCATAACGTAAACCAACTCTTCATTCATCTTAAATTCAATCGAATTCGAGAATTATGCGTCGAAAAACAAGTTGACTTAAATTATGCGTCGAAAAACAAGTTGACTTATAGCATAGCGCTTTTTTACATATAATATACCTAGTAAAACCTCCCTCTCCGATCCGAATCACCCTATTTTTTATGAATCCCTTTTTTGTTTGTAAATACTTCTTCCCCTTTCTTTATCATTCTCCCGCATGGATACAATCTAAATAGACAAATTGCTTAGGCCGAATCAGTGGATAGAAATATCATTATTTGATTGATCTAAGTTCACGCAATTTATTATTTCTGAAAATTTTATTTTGGTCAATCGCTGAAGAAAATCAACTGAAAGGGGAATCCTTCTATAGAGCACCCCTCTTTTTTTACTCACACTTCGTAAACCACAAGAATTCTTATTCAAATTCTGATTCCGAATAGGAAATATTAGGATTGGCCGACCAGCAATATAAAATGAATATCTATTCAGGAGAGAATGGTATAATATAAGTGGATCAACCAAGAATTTTAGGAAAAAGATCTTTTAGATCTCTTTCCCCCTTTTTTTTACAACTCTCTACTCTAATATCTTTGGCTATTACTCTAGATTGTATATAGTGAGTTGTATATTTAGATTTCCTAATTAGATTAGATTTTTTTTGAGCCACGCATACATTACCTTGGGATAAGCTAAAAAAGAATCTTTCAAAAACTAGTCAATGATGGCCCTCCATGGATTCCCCTATATAAGCCGCGGCTAAAGTTGCAAAAATCAGAGCT